GCTAGTGTAGCTTAAACTAAAGCATAACACTGAAGATGTTAAGATGAGCCCTAGAAAGTTCCACAGGCACAAAGGCTTGGTCCTGACTTTACTATCAGCCATAACCCAACTTATACATGCAAGTATCCGCATCCCCGTGAGAATGCCCTCAATCCCCCGTCCGGGGACGAGGAGCAGGCATCAGGCACAACCAAAGCCCAAGACGCCTTGCTATGCCACACCCCCAAGGGACTTCAGCAGTAATAAACATTAAGCCATAAGTGCAAACTTGACTTAGTCAGGGTTAAAAGGGTCGGTAAAATTCGTGCCAGCCACCGCGGTTATACGAAAGACCCTAGTTGATAAACACGGCGTAAAGGGTGGTTACGGAAAAACAATTAATAAAGCTAAAGACCCTCTAAGCCGTCATACGCATTCCGAGGGCACGAAGCCCAAACACGAAAGTAGCTTTAAACATATATTACCTGACCCCACGAAAGCTAAGAAACAAACTGGGATTAGATACCCCACTATGCTTAGCCATAAACCAAGATGTAAACTTACACACACATCCGCCCGGGTACTACGAGCCTAGCTTAAAACCCAAAGGACTTGGCGGTGTCTCAGACCCACCTAGAGGAGCCTGTTCTAGAACCGATAACCCCCGTTAAACCTCACCACTTCTTGTTCTTATCCGCCTATATACCGCCGTCGTCAGCTTACCCTGTGAAGGTCCAACAGTAAGCAAAATGGGCCCGCCCAAAAACGTCAGGTCGAGGTGTAGCGTACGAAGTGGAAAGAAATGGGCTACATTTTCTACATCAGAATATTACGAACGGCATCATGAAAAAGTGCCTGAAGGTGGATTTAGTAGTAAAAAGTAAACAGAGCGTTCTTTTGAATTAGGCTCTGAGACGCGCACACACCGCCCGTCACTCTCCCCTACATTAACCTCAACCAACTATTCCTAATAAAACATACTAAAACACGGGGAGGCAAGTCGTAACATGGTAAGTGTACCGGAAGGTGCACTTGGAATAACCAGGACGTGGCTGAGATAGACAAGCATCTCCCTTACACCGAGAAGACATCCATGCAAGTTGGATCGCCCTGAGCTAAAAAGCTAGCTTAAATACCCAGATACTAAAAACAACATTAATCTACCTCACAAAAACACAACACACTAACTAAAACATTTTTCCGCCCAAGTACGTGAGACAGAAAAGGCCAACCCAAAGCAATAACAAAAGTACCGCAAGGGAATGCTGAAAGAGAAATGAAACAAATCATAAAAGCGCAACAAAGCAGAGACTTACCCTCGTACCTTTTGCATCATGATTTAGCTAGTCATCCTGAGCAAAGAGTACTTTAGTTCAATCCCCCGAAACTAAGTGAGCTACCCCGAGACAGCCTATAAAATAGGGCCAACCCGTCTCTGTGGCAAAAGAGTGGGAAGATCTCCGGGTAGAGGTGACAGACCTACCGAACTTAGTTATAGCTGGTTGCCTAAGAAATGAATAGAAGTTCAGCCTCACACTCCTCCAGTTCACAAATATTTATAAAACACGAATCAGAGAAACACGCGAGAGTTAGTCAAAGGGGGTACAGCCCCTTTGAAACAGGATACAACCTCATCAGGAGGTTAAAGATTATATTAAACAAGATATACCGCTTTAGTGGGCCTAAAAGCAGCCATCTAAATAGAAAGCGTTAAAGCTCCTGCGGACCAAAAATCTATTATCTAAATATCTCATCTAAAACCCCTAATTTTATTAGGCCATTCCATGCCCACATGGAAGAGACACTGCTAAAATGAGTAATAAGAAGGAATACCCTTCTCCAAAGCCTATGTGTAAGCTAGACCGGACCACCCACTAGCAATTACCGAACCCAACAAAAGAGGGCACTGTGGCATCACTAAACACCAAGAAATACCCACAACCCAAATCGTTAAACCCACACCGGAAGGCTATTTAAAGGAAAGACTAAAAGAAGAGGAAGGAACTCGGCAAACATAAGCCTCGCCTGTTTACCAAAAACATCGCCTCCTGCAAAATCCAACATATAGGAGGTCTTGCCTGCCCAGTGACTAATTAAACGGCCGCGGTATTTTGACCGTGCGAAGGTAGCGCAATCACTTGTCTTTTAAATGAAGACCTGTATGAATGGTGGAACGAGGGCTTAACTGTCTCCCCCTTCAAGTCAATGAAATTGATCTGCCCGTGCAGAAGCGAGCATACAAATACAAGACGAGAAGACCCTTTGGAGCTTAAGATACAAGATCAACTATGTCAGAACCAAAAGTTAAACTAAATAGTAACTGATCCCTATCTTCGGTTGGGGCGACCGCGGGAGAAAACAAAGCTCCCACGCGGACTGGGGCCATCCCCTAAAACCAAGAAAGACATTTCCAAGTCACAGAATATCTGACCATCAAGATCCGGCTAAATGCCGATCAACGGACCAAGTTACCCTAGGGATAACAGCGCAATCCTCTTCCAGAGTCCATATCGACAAGAGGGTTTACGACCTCGATGTTGGATCAGGACATCCTAATGGTGCAGCCGCTATTAAGGGTTCGTTTGTTCAACGATTAAAGTCCTACGTGATCTGAGTTCAGACCGGAGCAATCCAGGTCAGTTTCTATCTGTAATGCCATTTTTCCTAGTACGAAAGGACCGGAAAAGGGGGGCCCATATAACCTATACGCCCCACCCCAACTTAATGAAATCAACTAAATTAAAACAAGGGAGGGCATAATCCCACATCAAGATAAGATTATTAAGATGGCAGAGCCCGGTAATTGCAAAAGGCCTAAGCCCTTTCACCCGGAGGTTCAAATCCTCCTCTTAATTATGATAACCATTTTAATAACACACATTATTAATCCACTAGCCTACATTGTACCAGTATTATTAGCACTAGCCTTCCTAACATTACTAGAACGCAAAGTATTAGGCTATATACAATTACGTAAAGGCCCCAACGTGGTGGGCCCATACGGTTTATTACAGCCAATCGCAGACGGTGTAAAACTCTTCATCAAAGAACCAATCCGACCATCAACCTCCTCCCCAATCCTCTTCCTACTAACCCCAGTACTAGCTCTCACTCTAGCCCTGATACTATGAGCTCCTATACCAATTCCAAATCCAGTAACAGATATAAACCTAGCCCTACTATTTATCCTAGCCCTCTCCAGTCTAGCAGTATACTCCATTCTGGGGTCAGGGTGAGCCTCAAATTCAAAATACGCCCTAATCGGGGCACTACGAGCAGTCGCCCAAACTATTTCATACGAAGTGAGCCTAGGACTAATTCTACTATCAWCTATTGTATTCACTGGGGGTTTTACCTTACAAATATTTAACACAACCCAAGAGGCCATCTGACTAATATTACCAGCCTGACCCCTAGCTGCAATATGATACATTTCCACACTAGCAGAAACAAATCGAGCACCGTTCGATCTCACTGAAGGAGAATCAGAACTAGTATCTGGTTTCAACGTAGAATACGCCGGAGGCCCATTCGCACTATTCTTCCTAGCCGAATATGCTAATATCCTACTAATAAATACACTATCTACCATTCTATTTTTAGGAGCAACCTACACCCCAACCATACCAGAACTCGCTTCAATTAACATTATAACAAAAGCTGCACTGCTCTCAGTACTATTCCTATGAATCCGCGCATCTTACCCCCGCTTCCGATATGACCAGCTTATACACCTTGTATGAAAAAACTTCCTACCCATAACACTAGCACTCATCCTATGACACGCCGCCCTACCAATCGCATTCACAGGATTACCCCCTCAACTATAGTTCCAGGAGCTGTGCCTGAGCACCCAAGGACCACTTTGATAGAGTGAACTACGAAGGTTAAAATCCTTCCAGCTCCTTAGAAAGAGGGGACTCGAACCCATATCATGGAGATCAAAGCTCCAAGTGTTTCCATTACACCACTTCCTAGTAAGATAAGCTAATTAAAGCTTTTGGGCCCATACCCCAAAAATGTAGGTTAAAATCCTTCTCTTACCAATGAGCCCCTACGTAATTATAATCCTATTATCAAGTCTAGGGCTGGGCACAACCCTAACATTCATAAGCTCCCACTGACTATTGGCCTGAATAGGCCTAGAAATTAATACATTAGCAATCCTACCACTAATAGCCCAACACCACCACCCACGAGCTGTAGAAGCAACCACCAAATATTTCCTAGCACAAGCAGCAGCAGCAGCCACAATTTTATTCGCCAGCACTATAAACGCCTGAACCACCGGCGAGTGAAACATCTACTGCTTAACAGACCCAACCGCCATTACATTAACCACCATAGCACTAGCACTAAAAGTAGGCCTAGCCCCCATACACTTCTGAATACCCCCTGTAATACAAGGACTAGATCTAACAACAGGCCTAATTATAGCCACCTGACAAAAACTAGCACCATTTTCCCTAATTATTCAAATAGCCCCCCTAGCACACCCCCAACTACTAATTACCCTAGGACTAATATCTGTATTCATTGGCGGCTGAGCAGGACTAAATCAAACCCAACTACGGAAAATCTTAGCCTATTCATCAATCGCACACCTAGGATGAATAATTACCATTACACAATTTAAACCAGAACTAACAATCCTAACACTATTAACATATGTCATAATAACATCAGCAACATTCCTAACATTCAAATTAATAGCAACAACAAAAATTAATACCTTGGCAATAAGCTGACCAAAAACCCCTATTATCACAGCCACCGCCGCCTTAACCCTACTATCCCTAGGAGGGCTCCCACCACTAACAGGCTTCATACCAAAATGACTAATTTTACAAGAACTCACAACACAAAACCTACCACTCACAGCAACCATCATAGCCCTCAGCGCCTTACTCAGCTTATACTTCTACTTACGTCTATGCTACGCAATAACCTTAACAATTTCACCAAACACAAACAACTCATCAACCCCATGACGTCTGCAAAACAACCAAAATACCATCCCTCTAACAACATTTATAACAGCCTCCCTCCTACTACTACCCCTCACACCCATAGTCCAAGCACTGGTCAACTAGAGATTTAGGATAACACCAGACCAAAAGCCTTCAAAGCTTTAAGTAGGAGTGAAAATCTCCTAATCTCTGTTTTAAAACTTGCAGGACTCTATCCCACATCTTCTGAATGCAACTCAGACACTTTAATTAAGCTAAAGCCTTACTAGATGAGAAGGCCTCGATCCTACAAACTCCTAGTTAACAGCTAGGTGCTCAAACCAACGAGCATTCATCTACTTTCCCCGCCGCCTACGCAAAAGGCGGGGAAAGCCCCGGCGGGGATTTAACCTGCATCTTTAGATTTGCAATCTAACATGTTGTACACCACAAGGCTTTAAACTTACTGATAGGAAAAGGACTCAAACCTTTGTGCATGGAGCTACAATCCACCGCCTAACCCTCGGCCATCCTACCTGTGACGATCACACGCTGATTTTTCTCAACCAACCATAAAGACATTGGCACCCTTTATCTAGTATTCGGTGCCTGAGCCGGTATAGTCGGCACAGCCCTAAGCTTACTAATCCGGGCAGAACTAGCACAACCCGGGGCTCTTTTAGGAGATGACCAAATTTATAATGTTATTGTCACTGCCCACGCCTTCGTAATAATCTTCTTTATAGTAATGCCAATTATGATTGGAGGTTTCGGAAACTGACTTGTACCACTAATAATCGGAGCCCCCGATATGGCATTCCCACGAATAAATAACATAAGCTTCTGATTACTACCCCCATCTTTCCTACTACTACTCGCCTCATCCGGCGTTGAAGCAGGGGCTGGAACAGGGTGGACAGTATACCCGCCCCTTGCAGGAAACCTGGCACATGCGGGGGCCTCTGTAGACTTAACCATCTTCTCTCTGCACCTAGCAGGTGTATCATCAATTCTTGCCTCCATTAACTTCATCACAACCATTATTAACATGAAACCGCCCGCCATCTCCCAATATCAAACACCATTATTTGTTTGATCTGTAATAATCACAGCAGTACTCCTACTTCTTTCCCTCCCAGTACTGGCTGCAGGAATCACTATATTATTAACAGACCGAAATTTAAACACAACCTTCTTTGACCCTGCTGGAGGAGGGGACCCAATCCTTTACCAACACCTCTTCTGATTCTTCGGCCACCCAGAAGTATATATTCTAATCCTACCTGGCTTCGGAATAATTTCTCATATTGTAGCTTATTATTCAGGCAAAAAAGAACCATTTGGTTATATAGGAATAGTCTGAGCCATAATAGCAATCGGTCTTCTAGGCTTCATCGTATGAGCCCACCACATGTTCACAGTAGGCATGGATGTAGACACCCGAGCATACTTTACATCTGCAACAATAATTATCGCAATTCCAACAGGTGTTAAAGTATTTAGCTGATTAGCCACATTACACGGAGGATCCATTAAATGAGAAACCCCCATGTTATGAGCCCTGGGATTCATCTTCCTGTTTACTGTGGGTGGACTTACCGGAATCATACTAGCTAACTCGTCCCTAGACATCATACTACATGATACCTATTATGTAGTAGCCCACTTCCACTATGTCCTATCAATAGGAGCTGTATTTGCTATTATAGGAGCCTTTGTTCACTGGTTCCCCCTATTTACAGGATATACAATACATGACACCTGAACAAAAATCCACTTCGGAACAATATTTGTAGGGGTAAATCTAACTTTCTTCCCACAACACTTCCTAGGCCTAGCAGGAATACCACGACGGTATTCAGATTACCCAGACGCATATTCATTATGAAATATTATTTCTTCTATTGGCTCAATGGTCTCTATAGTAGCAGTTGTAATATTCCTATTTATTTTATGAGAAGCATTTGCCGCAAAACGAGAAGTTCTATCCGTTGAACTAACCTCCACAAATGCAGAATGACTCCACGGATGTCCGCCGCCTTACCACACATTTGAAGAACCTGCCTTCGTACAAGTACAAACAAACTAACGAGAAAGGAAGGAATCGAACCCCCGTAAACTAGTTTCAAGCCAGTCACATATCCACTCTGCCACTTTCTTTAATAAGATACTAGTAAAAACGAACATTACACTGCCTTGTCAAGACAAAATTGCGGGTTAAAATCCCGCGTATCTTAAGCCTAACAGCTTAATGGCACATCCCTCACAACTAGGATTCCAAGACGCGGCCTCCCCTGTTATAGAAGAACTTCTGCACCTACACGACCACGCCTTAATAATCGTTTTCTTAATTAGCACTTTAGTCCTATATATTATTGTAGTAATAGTTACAACCAAACTTACCAACAAATACATTTTAGACTCACAAGAAATTGAAATTGTCTGAACAATCCTCCCAGCAGTAATTCTTATCATAATTGCCCTCCCATCCCTCCGAATTCTTTACCTCATAGATGAAGTAAACGACCCCCACCTTACAGTAAAAGCAATGGGTCACCAATGATACTGAAGCTATGAGTATACTGATTATGAAAATTTAGCATTCGATTCATATATAATCCCCACACAAGACCTAACACCAGGACAATTCCGATTGCTTGAAACAGACCATCGAATGGTTGTACCAATAGAATCCCCAATTCGAGTACTAGTATCTGCAGAAGATGTCCTACATTCTTGAGCCGTTCCAGCACTAGGTGTAAAACTAGATGCCGTCCCAGGACGACTAAACCAAACATCTTTCATTACATCACGCCCTGGTGTATTCTACGGACAATGCTCTGAAATCTGTGGAGCTAACCACAGCTTCATACCTATCGTAGTAGAAGCCGTTCCTCTAGAACACTTTGAGAACTGATCCTCCCTTATGCTTGAAGACGCCTCACTGGAAAGCTAAAATGGGATTAGCGTTAGCCTTTTAAGCTAAAGATTGGTGACCCCCAACCACCTCTAGTGACATGCCACAATTAAATCCCGCCCCATGATTTGCAATCCTCGTATTCTCGTGACTAATTTTCCTCACAATTATTCCAAATAAAGTATTAAACCATACATTTACAAATGAAATCACAACATTAGATGCAGAAAATCTAAAATCAGACACCTGAAACTGACCATGGCACTAAACCTATTCGACCAATTTATAAGCCCCACACACTTTGGTATTCCCCTCATTGCAATTGCTCTCACTCTCCCCTGAATTCTAGTACCCTCTCCAACCAACCGCTACCAAACCAACCGGCTAATTTCATTACAAAATTGATTCATCAAAACCTTTACACAACAACTACTAATACCCCTAAATCAAAAAGGACACAAATGAGCCTTAATCCTAACATCCCTTATAATTTTTATTCTTACATTAAATATCCTAGGACTACTGCCGTACACCTTCACACCCACAACTCAACTATCCCTAAACATAAGCTTAGCCGTTCCACTATGGCTAGCAACCGTAATTATTGGGCTCCGAAACCAACCCACCGCTGCCCTTGGCCATCTTCTGCCAGAAGGAACCCCCACCCCCCTGATCCCAGTCTTAATTATTATCGAAACAATTAGCTTATTAATCCGACCCCTGGCCCTAGGAGTACGACTTACAGCAAACTTGACTGCCGGCCACCTATTAATCCAACTAATTTCAACCGCCACAATTACCCTCCTACCAATAATGACCACAGTAGCAACATTAACAGCTATTTTACTAGTATTATTAACACTACTAGAAGTTGCAGTAGCTATTATTCAAGCCTACGTCTTTGTTCTCTTATTAAGCCTTTATCTACAAGAAAACGTCTAATGGCCCACCAAGCACATGCATATCATATGGTTGACCCAAGCCCATGGCCCCTGACCGGCGCAGTAGCTGCTCTTCTAATAACATCAGGTTTAGCAATCTGATTCCACTTTCACTCAACAACCCTTATAACACTAGGATTAGCACTACTACTCCTCACCATGTATCAATGATGACGTGACATCGTCCGAGAAGGCACTTTCCAAGGACATCACACCCCGCCTGTACAAAAAGGCCTACGATATGGAATAATCCTATTTATTACTTCAGAAGTATTCTTCTTCTTAGGCTTCTTCTGAGCCTTCTACCACTCCAGCCTTGCCCCTACCCCAGAACTAGGAGGATGCTGACCTCCCACTGGCATTACAACCCTAGATCCATTCGAAGTGCCCCTCCTAAACACCGCAGTACTCTTAGCATCAGGTGTGACAGTAACATGATCCCACCACAGCCTTATAGAAGGAGAACGCAAACAAGCAATCCAATCTCTCGCTCTTACAATCCTACTAGGCTTCTACTTTACCGCCCTCCAAGCCATAGAATACTACGAAGCCCCTTTTACCATTGCTGACGGAGTTTACGGCTCAACCTTCTTCGTAGCCACAGGCTTCCACGGATTACATGTTATTATTGGCTCAACTTTCCTAGCTGTTTGCCTACTACGACAAATCCAATACCACTTTACATCAGAACACCACTTCGGATTCGAAGCAGCTGCCTGATACTGACACTTCGTAGACGTCGTGTGATTATTCTTATATGTCTCTATTTACTGATGAGGCTCATATCTTTCTAGTATCTAAAGTTAGTACAAGTGACTTCCAATCACCTAGTCTTGGTTAAACCCCAAGGAAAGATAATGAATTTAATTATAGTTATTCTACTAATCTCAACAGTTTTATCTCTAATCTTAGCCATAGTATCTTTCTGACTACCCCAAATAAACCCAGATGCAGAAAAACTATCCCCCTACGAGTGCGGCTTCGACCCATTAGGATCAGCACGACTCCCATTTTCACTACGCTTCTTTTTAGTAGCCATCCTATTCCTACTATTTGATTTAGAAATTGCCCTATTATTACCACTACCATGAGGAAACCAACTACCAGACCCAACCCTTTCCCTCCTGTGAGCTGCAACAGTCTTAATCCTACTAACTCTGGGACTAATTTATGAATGACTACAAGGAGGCCTAGAATGAGCTGAATAAGGGATTAGTCCAAACAAAAGACCTCTGATTTCGGCTCAGAAAACCACGGTTTAAATCCGTGATCCCTTTATGACACCAATTTACTTTAGCTTCACCTCAGCCTTCACCCTAGGGCTCACAGGCCTAGCCTTTCACCGCACCCACCTGCTATCAGCCCTCTTATGCCTAGAAGGTATAATATTATCCCTATTTATTGCCCTCGCCCTGTGAACCTTCCAACTAGAATCAACTGCTTTCTCCGCAGCCCCTATCCTTCTACTAGCCTTTTCAGCTTGTGAAGCCGGTGCCGGTCTGGCCCTACTAGTAGCTACGGCTCGAACACATGGAACAGACCGACTACAATCCTTAAACCTCTTACAATGCTAAAAATCTTAATTCCAACAATTATGCTATTCCCAACAATCTGATTCTCAACCCCAAAATGACTTTGAACAACAACAACCCTACAAAGTCTACTCATCGCCCTACTTAGCCTCCATTGAATCAACTGAACCACAAACACAGGCTGAACATTTTCCAACACCTATATAGGCACCGACCCCCTATCAACACCCCTTTTAGTACTCACATGCTGGCTACTTCCACTTATAATCCTTGCCAGCCAAAATCACATCAAATCGGAGCCCATCAGCCGACAACGAAACTACATCATACTCCTGGCCTCACTACAAACTTTCCTAATCATAGCATTCGGAGCCACAGAAATCATTATATTTTATGTAATATTTGAAGCAACACTAATCCCAACACTAATTATCATTACTCGCTGAGGAAACCAAGCAGAGCGCCTAAACGCAGGCACATACTTCCTATTTTATACACTAACAGGATCCCTTCCATTATTAGTAGCATTACTCCTACTTCATCATAATACAGGATCACTCTCAATACTAATCATCCAATACTTCCCCCCACTAACACTACAAACATGAGGAGATAAAATCTGATGAGCAGGATGTTTAATTGCATTCCTTGTTAAAATACCCTTATATGGCGTCCACCTCTGACTACCAAAAGCCCACGTAGAAGCCCCCGTGGCCGGATCCATAGTACTAGCAGCCATCTTACTAAAACTAGGAGGATACGGAATAATACGAATAATAATTATTCTAGACCCACTATCAAAAGACCTTGTATACCCAATTATTGCTTTAGCCCTATGAGGGGTTATTATGACAGGGTCTATCTGCCTACGGCAAACAGACCTAAAATCCCTAATCGCATACTCCTCTGTTAGCCACATGAGCCTTGTAGCAGGAGGAATCTTAATCCAAACACCCTGAGGCTTTACCGGAGCCCTAGTTTTAATAATCGCACACGGTCTCATTTCATCTGCCCTATTCTGCCTAGCCAATACAACATATGAACGCACACATAGTCGAACAATAATTTTAGCCCGAGGATTACAAGCTATCTTACCACTAACCGCCACCTGATGATTTCTTTCCAACCTAGCAAACCTGGCACTACCCCCATTACCAAACCTCATAGGAGAACTAGTAATTATCACAGCAATATTTAACTGGTCACCATGAACACTAATCCTAACCGGAGCAGGAACACTCATTACCGCAGCCTATTCTTTATACATATTCTTAATAACTCAACGGGGTCCACTACCACAACACATCATCAACTTACAACCATTTCATACACGAGAACATCTTTTAATAGCCCTCCATCTCCTGCCAGTAATCCTCCTTGTAACAAAACCAGAAATCATATGAGGATGGTGATACTGTAGATATAGTTTAACATAAAACATTAGATTGTGGTTCTAAAAATAGAGGTTAAACTCCCCTTATCCACCGAAAGAGGCCCGAGGCACTAAAGACTGCTAATCTTTACTACTATGGTTAAACTCCATGGCTCATTCGAAGCTTCTAAAGGATAATAGTTCATCCGTTGGTCTTAGGAACCAAAAACTCTTGGTGCAACTCCAAGTAGCAGCTATGATAAACATCACTATAACTTCTACCCTGCTTCTAACCTTAACAATTCTAATCTACCCACTTATCACGACACTCACTCCTAAACCGCTTAACCAAAACTGAGCCATTAAACATGTAAAAACTGCAGTCAGCACTGCATTCTTCATCAACTTAATCCCACTAATTATCTTCTTAGACCAAGGAATAGAAAGTATTATTACCACCTGAAACTGAATAAACATCATAAATTTTGACATCAATATTAGTTTTAAATTTGACCACTACTCACTAATCTTCACCCCCATCGCCTTATACGTGACATGGTCAATCCTAGAATTCGCATCTTGATACATACACGCGGACCCCTACCTGAACCGATTCTTTAAATATCTCCTACTATTCCTAGTAGCTATAATCATCTTAGTTACCGCCAACAACCTTTTCCAACTATTTATTGGCTGAGAGGGAGTTGGTATTATATCTTTCCTACTAATCGGCTGATGGCACGGACGAGCCGACGCCAATACTGCCGCCCTCCAAGCCGTAATCTACAATCGAGTGGGAGACGTAGGACTAATCCTTGCCATTGCTTGAATTGCAATAAACCTTAATTCTTGAGAAATTCCACAAATCTTTATTTTATCAAAAGACTTTAACATAACACTACCACTACTGGGCCTAGTACTAGCCGCCACAGGAAAATCAGCCCAATTTGGGCTACATCCATGACTCCCCTCAGCAATAGAAGGACCAACCCCAGTCTCAGCCCTACTCCATTCAAGCACAATAGTAGTGGCAGGCATCTTCCTACTAATTCGACTACACCCTTTAATAGAAAATAACCAACTCATTCTAACTATTTGCCTATGCCTAGGTGCCCTAACAACCCTTTTCACAGCCACTTGTGCACTAACACAAAACGACATCAAAAAAATCGTAGCATTTTCAACATCCAGTCAACTAGGCCTAATAATAGTAACAATCGGACTAAATCAACCACAATTAGCCTTCCTACATATTTGCACCCACGCCTTCTTTAAAGCAATACTATTCTTATGCTCAGGCTCTATCATTCACAGTCTCAACGACGAACAAGACATTCGTAAAATAGGAGGTCTACACAAACTAATACCATTCACCTCATCATGCCTAACCATCGGCAGCCTAGCACTCACAGGTATACCATTCCTAACAGGCTTCTTCTCAAAAGACGCAATTATTGAAGCCCTAAACACCTCACATCTAAACGCCTGAGCCCTAGCCCTAACACTAATCGCCACCTCCTTCACAGCAGTCTATAGCCTACGAGTAATTTTCTTTGTAACCATGGGCTCACCCCGATTTCTGCCCCTCTCCCCAATCAATGAAAATAACCCAGCAGTAATCGCCCCAATTGGACGCCTAGCATGAGGAAGTATAATTGCAGGACTTATCATTACCTTAAACTTCCTACCATCAAAAACACCAGTTATAACAATACCAGCCTCCCTAAAACTAGCTGCACTAATTGTCACCATTACAGGACTAATCATTGCCCTAACACTAGCAACAGCAACATCCAAACAAATCAAAATTACCCCTACCCTAATCCTACACAACTTCTCAAACATACTAGGATTCTTTCCCCCCATTATCCACCGCCTCACACCAAAACTAAACCTAGTTTTAGGAAAACAAGCCACAAAGCTAGACCGACAATGACTAGAAATAGGACCAAAAGGACTCCACCCAATACATAGCTCACTATCTTCAATATTTGACAACATTGACACAAACATTATCAAAATCTACCTAACATTCTACCTAATTACTACAGCACTAACCATTACCCTTCTTTCTTCAATCTAGACAGCACGAAGCGCCCCACGACTTAAACCCCGTGTCAACTCTAACACCACAAACAAACACAGCAATAATACTCAAGCACATACAACTAATAATCCACCACCAGCAGAATACATCAAAGAAGCCCCACTAATATCCCCACGAACCACAAAAAACTCCTTAAATTCATCCATAACTACCCAATAACCACCATAACCACCCCAAAACCAACATATAGCAACTCCTACCCCAAACAAATATACCAAAACATAAACCTTAACAGACCCGCCTCCCCACGCCTCAGGAAACGGCTCAGCAGCAAGTGCCGCTGAATACGCAAACACCACTAACATCCCCCCCAAATAAATTAAAAACAGCATTAAACCAACTAACGACCCACCATGACCAACTAAAACCCCACACCCCACTCCAGCTGCCATAGCTAGCCCCAAAGCTGCAAAATAGGGCGCAGGATTAGAAGCTACCCCAACCAACCCAACAACCAAACACAATAATAACAAATCAAGAAAATATATCATAATTCCCGCCAGGATTCTAACCAGGACTAATGACTTGAAAAACCACCGTTGTAATTCAACTACGAGAACCATGGTCACCCGAAAAACCCACCCATTATTTAAAATTATAAACGACGCACTCATCGACCTCCCGGCCCCATCAAATATTTCTGCATGATGAAACTTTGGCTCCCTACTATTATTATGTCTTATAGTACAAATTATCACAGGACTATTCCTAGCCATGCACTACACCTCAGACATCTCAACCGCCTTTTCATCCGTAGTCCACATCTGCCGAGACGTTAACTATGGCTGAGTCATCCGAAATTTCCACGCCAACGGAGCATCATTCTTCTTTATTTGTATTTATCTGCACATTGGTCGCGGCCTATATTATGGGTCATACCTGTATAAAGAAACCTGAAATATTGGAGTAGTCCTACTCCTACTTGTTATAATAACAGCCTTTGTGGGCTACGTACTGCCATGAGGACAAATATCTTTCTGAGGCGCCACAGTAATTACAAATCTCCTGTCAGCCGTACCCTACATAGGAGACACCCTTGTCCAATGGATTTGGGGGGGCTTCTCCGTAGATAATGCAACACTTACACGATTCTTTGCATTCCATTTTCTCCTACCATTCACAATCATCGCAGCCACAATCCTACATGCATTATTCCTACACGAAACAGGATCCAACAACCCAATTGGATTAAACTCAGACGCAGACAAAATTTCATTCCACCCCTATTTCTCCTACAAAGATCTACTAGGATTCATCATTTTATTAACAGCCCTAATATCCCTAAGCTTATTCTCCCCAAACTTACTAGGAGACCCAGAAAACTTCACCCCCGCAAACCCCCTGGTAACTCCCCCCCATATTAAGCCAGAATGGTACTTCCTCTTTGCATACGCTATTCTCCGATCAATTCCAAACAAACTAGGTGGCGTACTAGCACTCCTATTTTCCATCCTTGTATTAATAGTAGTACCCCTACTACACCTCTCAAAACAACAAGGACTAACCTTCCGACCCCTCTCACAAATCCTCTTCTGAACCTTAGTAGCAGACGTAATAATCCTAACATGAATCGGCGGCATACCAGTAGAACACCCATTTATCATTATTGGACAAATCGCCTCCATTCTTTATTTCTCCCTATTTCTAATTTTAAACCCACTAGCAGCCTGACTAGAAAACAAACTACTTAACTTAAACTGCTCTAGTAGCTTAGCCACTAAAGCGCCGGTCTTGTAATCCGGAGATCGAAGGTTAAAATCCTTCCTAGCGCCAGAAAAGAGAGATTTCAACTCCCACCCCTAACTCCCAAAGCTAGGATTCTAAACTAAACTATTTTCTGTTAACACTAAAACAGAAAATGTCCGACATTCACCAATTCCCTATGGTATAGTACATATTATGCATAACTCAACACTATGGTATAGTACATATTATGCATAATTCAACACTATTGTTGTCACACATCCATTACTTTCTAGTATATCACCTGTAACTGTACAAGCCATTCGATTAAATACCCCAATGGAACTCCTTGTAAAAAGGAGAAATTGAAGAATCCAATAGACCTCCATCTAAAATTCTTCCTTGTTTTACCCAACTAGAGTCTATTGACGAAATATTTAATGTAGTAAGAGACCACCAACCTTGTATTTCTAGTGCATAACATTCATGATAGAATCAGGGACAAAAATCGTGGGGGTTTCACAACTTGCACTATTACTGGCATCTGGTTCCTATTTCAGGTCCATAATTAGTAAACCTCCCCCATACCTGCACTATATCTGGCATCTCTTAATGGTGGAACATCGTTCTAGCAAAAACCCCACATGCCAAGGCGTTCTTTCTAAAAGGCATGGGGTATCTTTTTTTTTTCGGTCACTTTCATCTGGCATCTCCCTGAAGGACTTCAATAATCTTTCCAAACTCGAACATACATAAACTTCATCTCCAAGCAATATGTAATGTTTTAATGACATAATCTTTAAATCATTGCATACGTCTCTATCAAGTGCATAACTCCTTCATTACTCCTTCATCTTCCCCTGAGATTCCCCCTCCCCTCCCCTCGCGCGCGGGCGGTAAACCCCCCTACCCCCTTATGTCGAATAAGTCCTAATTAATCCTGTTAAACCCCAAAACCAGGTAAGGCTCGATTGACATTTTCAACAAGTAGTGGTGTATGTTGCTATATAGTGTTGCAAATTTGCATCACATTATATA